GGGCCTTTAGCTATTGTTCTTGAAAAATGACCTGGTTTGGCCCATTCCTCGAAAGAAGTTTTTATGGGATCCCTATCTACCAAAATTTTGACTTCTGGTTCCGGCGAACGAATAATCATTGAGTCCTCCTCTTTCCGGACAACACATACAAAGAAACCCGCCAACAGTCAAATAATTAATGAATCTCTGAGAGCTCTTTCTAATTTTTTTATTCTCCTCAATCTCCCATCCTTTTTTTCAGTTATTCACTCGAGCAATTATGATCTAGAAGTCGATTCGTGGCAAGTGTTCGGATCTATTATGACATAGCCATGCGGCGCACAACGGACCTTTTGAATCGTCTAAAATCCTTTCGGGTCTTTCTGTTGATCCAAAAATCGTTTTTTTGCGCAACCCGGCGTATTTATTAACATCTCAATTAGATGTTCTTAGATGTCGTTACGTTATGTCTTCCATTACCCCCAACATAGACATATTTATTTCTTCTTATTTGATTCCAAATCCCATGAAAACAGGCATGGATCATTGCAAAGAAATATATATTCGACTCTATCTGCGTATCGTTTATACTTCTGCCTATCGTTTCTATCCCATACGAAATGAAATAGAAAATGCTGTTTGAAAGGATATAATGAAATTCTTTGGTTGTTTTTGTCATAAAAAGGATTCGCTTTATTTGACATTTGACTAATCAGACTAATAAATCAAAAAAGAGTGCTCTTATTCGAAACGCCTTGTGATCTTCAACCAATTTTGGGCTTCAATATAATTACTGGGAGTAAGCGCTATAGCCTGTTTCCAATACTCAGCGGCTTGATCAAACCAAGCTTCCGCAATTTCAGAATCCCCCTGTCGAATGGCCTGTTCCCCCCGGTCAGAATAGGCTGTTCAATTCCTTCCTCGAGAACCGTACTTGAGAGTTTCCTAACTCATACGGCTCACAATTCTTGTGGTATCCCGTTTTTTCAATCTACACCATCTAATATCTAATAGAATGAGATTTCTCAGAGATCTCTCCCCCTTGTTTTTTTTATCGGGTTAACAAAAAGAAATTAATTGTATGAGTTTCAAACTTGAATTTGGTTTCATATTAATATAATAATGAATTTTTTTTTTCGTTTTATCTTTTCTCCCACCCTCACCATAGGCATTTACAATATTGCTAGAAGTTTCTCAAAGGTAACTATCTCGGTTTCATAGAAAAACTGATTTTATAGAGAATCTTAGAAAAAGTCTTTTCTTCATATTCCTATATTTGATTTCATTTTCTTTCTATTTTCATTTTTAATTCTATTAAAACTAGAAAGAAAAACAAAGACTTACTATCTTTGGGATCTGATGCTACACCGCTGCTCAATACCTTAGGGGATCGACTTTATTACATACGTCGATTCCTAACTTTTTTCTTGTATCATGACTTAAATTAAGTAAGCAGTTATTATTGTATCGTCCCAAAACATCACTAATTGATCTTGACGGCGCTTTCTTTATCAATTGGATCCTTTATCCATAGAATATAGAAGAAAGTATCTAGGCATATCTATTTCTTGATATTTCGACTTCTAAGAAGTTCCTTTCTTTGCTACAGCTGATAAAAATCGTTTTGTGGACGATGCTTATGTAGAAAAACCCATTTTTTTTTTTTCTAGTATTTACTACTTTTTTCTCTTTCTTCTATAGTGGAGATAGCCGCACGTAATGACAGATCACAGCCATATTATTAAAAGCTTGTGGTAAGAAGGGGTTTCGTTCGAGTGCTCTAAAATAATATTCTAAAGCTTTCGTATGTTCTCCGTTCCTTGTGTGAATAAGGCCTATGTTATAGAGTATATAACTTCGATCATAAGGATCAATTTCTAGTCGCATAGCTTCATAATAATTCTGTAAAGCTTCTGCATAATTTCCTTCGGATTGAGCCGACATCCGTTACGGTCGTCGTTCATTTTTAAGAATCTCCGTTCCAGAACCATACGTGAGATTTTCACCTCATACGGCTCCTCCCTTAGGTGCATAATGAGAATAATACCTGGAATTAAAAAAGAGTGCAAAATTCTCGTTATGGACTGAGTGGGGCTAGTGTTTTTACAAGAAATCTCTAGCCAACCTTCCTGCCAAAGATTTTTTTAACATCAAATGGGTTAATCTTAAATAAAAAAAGGTAACTTCAACAATTTCTTTGTCCCCTACGCCCTTTAATTTCCAGGAATTGGTCACTTCAACAGTCTTCGATGGTTATACAGGTATCCAAAATAGGAACGAGATGGATGTTTGTTGTCCCAACCATTTTAGTTTCGATCTCGATAAGGAAGGCGATAATTTCGACCAAAGTCAAAGTCTGCGTATTGTTGATTTCTAGGTGTAGTGCTTCTTCTCCTATACTGTCTATTGATTCTAATGGATGAGGGTTGACTCGCACCGCAATACAGATTCATAAGTTTTAACCTCTGGCTCACTACTAGAATCGACAATTCAAGCATCTGAGGCTGCATTAATCGGGGATACACGACAGAAGGAATTGTTTTTTGTTTCCAAACCTCACCTTCAAAAAGCGTAGATTTATTTCATTTTTTTCTAGTCCGAAATCATGCGTCAGTCTTCTAAGACTGAAGGCGGTAAATAAAATTGAGATCGAAAAGATATGTAAACTAATGATCAAATCACACCATCTCTGTAATAGGTAAATGCCTCCTTTTCTCCTGAAGTTGTCGGAATTATTCGTAATAAGATATTGGCTACAATTGAAAAGGTTTTATCAATAAAATTTCCATTTATACTCGATTTAGTCATAGATAGCAATCCACTCTCAAATTCTTTTCATTACCTTTCGTAAGAAAATGATTCCCCACAAACAAAGGAATTGGACACTACGAAATAACATAAAAACAGAATTTTTCAAATTTGAAAACTCCTCTTCCTTAAATTCTTTCTTTTTGACCGGAATTAAATAAAATAATAAGAAATAGTTTCGATTTCATATAAATCTAGTCGACTAGTATAAGAATGAAGAGGTCCTAGTCTGATTCCCATCTCATATCGAAATTGAAGAAAAAAACAAAATAGATAGACCGATTAGTTGATTCCTTACGATTGATTGAATTCGTGTCAAAATATCCGAAAAGGATGGGAGCACTAGATAACATAAATGGATATCTAAAAAATCGATATCTTTCCTCTTTTTGTTTTTTCATACTTTTTTTCGAATTGATTGCCCGGAATTTTTGAAGGATCAAGTAAAGTAAAAATAAAAGTGGCTCGCTATTGATTCGGTTGATGGGGCATAATCATTACGTCGGAGAGATGGCTGAGTGGTTCAAGGCGTAGCATTGGAACTGCTATGTAGGCTTTTGTTTACCGAGGGTTCGAATCCCTCTCTTTCCGTACCCTCAACTAATTTACCAATCTTAATGAACACAATGTATCAAAGAACAACACATACTCAAACTCAAAAAGGTAGAACTCAAACCCTCGGTAATTTTGATATCGATTTGCTATTGCTATTCCCTGGATAAGTACTTTATCCTGCGTCCTTTTTTAGTTACTTTTTTTATGGGAAGGAAAGGGGGGAGGAGTAATAAAGTTGTCCAAACCTCTTCTTAGTTGAGTTAGGTTTAAGTTTGCCGAGAATAATATTCTACGACTAGCAATTCATTTATTTTCAAACCAATCGATTTACTCTCGATTATTTGATTGACTAATCCTTTATATTGGATTGGGTGAAGAGTCAAATGTTTTGGAACTTCCTCATGAGGAGATGAATTAAGATAACTTTGAATCATATCTCGCGATTTTTGAGCATGGCTCGCCGTAATAATATCGTGTGGTTTGCAGCGATAACTTGGTATATCTACTATACGGTCATTAACTAAAATATGTCTATGGTTAACTAATTGGCGGGCTTGGGGAATAGTCGAAGCCATACCCAATCGGAAAAGGATGTTATCCAAACGCATCTCAAGTAATTGTAGTAAAACCCGACCTGTTGACCCCTTGGCTTTTCCGGCTATACAAACATATTTTAGTAATTGTCGTTCTGTAAGACCATAATGAAAACGCAATTTTTGTTTTTCTTCTAAACGAATACGATATTGAGATTTTTTCCCAGAGCGCGATTGGTTTCTAAAATCGCTTCCGGCTCTAGGCCCTTTACTAGTTAGACCTGGTAAAGCCCCAAGACGACGTATTTTTTTGAAACGAGGCCCCCTATAACGCGACATGAAGACTCCTTTTTTGTTTGGACATAAACAAACTGAACTAACTAAATTGATAAATTAAGCGAGGCGAAATACAATACAATAATAATAATACAATGAAGTATTGTCCTAAAAAGAATTCAAAAATGGATTGAATTGGAGTAATAGAATTACCATTTTTGATTTATGTATACAAATGTATAGAAATCATTTTCTTTCTATATTAATTGATATATCATATCAATAGAAATAGAAATTGTTTAGAAAAAAAAACAAATAATCCTCTTTTTGTTCTGCCGAAACCGAATTATTACTGTTTTTTTGCTAATTGAAATGGGGCATATAATAGGTCGGCAACCCTTGGAAAAAAGGGAAAAAGCCATTTCAATGTTCTTTGATTTCAAAAATACACTCTCAATCATGTGAAAATCAAAACAAATAGACAAAAGCCGGCTATCGGAATCGAACCGATGACCATCGCATTACAAATGCGATGCTCTAACCTCTGAGCTAAGCGGGCTCAAATAGAGCAAAAATTGTGTATGCATCATAAACGAATAGGATCTTTTTTTTTTTCGATTAATATGAATTATTAAGTATTAGCTATTCATAATAGCAATAGCTATAGATTTTGATTTTTTGATATTGATCAATATTCTAGAAAATAATAATTAGGACTTAGATTATTTATTCTAAATTCTAATTATTATATTAATAAATTTGAGTGATATAAAATGGATATCCATTTTCTGTTTCTCAACACTTAACGTAAACTTCTTTCAATAAGGTATTTGAAAATGTTAATGTATT